TACAAAAACGCGCCTTCATTAAAGATTCAATCAGATGAATAATTGGAACGGTCATATCGACCTTCTTGATCGAATTACCTATTAAAAATGAATTTTCTAGCATTTGACTCCGTACCACCAACGAATTGAATCGCACACCGGAAAAATAGCCAAGAAAGTTGATAGAGTACTTGCCTAAGTGGTTTAGAGGAACCCTTCCTGGTTGAGACGATACGTAAAAATGCCATTGCCAGAAACGGGCAAGGTAATAGTTCCATTTATTCATCAAAAGAGGCGTATCCTTTGAAGCGAGAATGGATTTTCCTTGATATCTAACATAATGCATGAAAGGATTCTTAAACAACCATAAGATGTCCTGCAAATCTTTAGCAAAAACTTCAACAAGATATTCGCCTTTTCCATAGAAATACATTCGCTCAACGAGGACTCGAGAGGATATTGATCGTAAATGAGACGATTGGTTACAGAGAAAAATGAGAATGGCTTCATATTCATATACATGAGAATTATATAGAAACAATAACAATCTTGGATTCTTTTTTAAAAAAACGGAAATAGAGTTCTTTGGAGTAATAAGAATATTCGCATTAAAATACTCGTGGAGAAAGAACCGTAATAAATATAACGAAGAGGCATCCTTTACCCAGTATCGAAGGATTTGAACCAAGATTTCGGGACAAACGGGGTGGGGTATTAGTACATCTAACACATAATTTAAATGTGACAATTTGTCCTCGAAAAATGGAAATATTGAATGAATTGATTGGAAATTATGAAATTTTTCAATTTGTTTCCCTTCTAAAAAAGAGACCAACCATAGGGAAAATGGAATTTCCACCACGACAGCAAACCCTTCTGATAGAATTTGAGAATCCAATTTTTTATTGTACCAAAAAATTGGATTTTTGTTAGACTCATTAGCAGCAATACTCAAATTACTCGGTTGGTACATTCGAGTAATTAACCGTTTCACACTCAGTGAACTAGATTTATTGTCATAACCCACGTGTCCCAATGAAATCATCGAACTATTTAAACCATGATCATGAGCAAGTGCATAAATATACTCTCGAAAAAGAAGCGGATATAGTAAGTCGTCTTGTTGAGATCTATCTAGTTCTAAATAGACTTGCAATTCCTTCATTTGCAATTCGATTAAAAACAAAGGAACAAAGGTAAGGGAGTTAGTAGGCGATCAAACGATACATAGTGCGATACGGTGAAAACAAAGTATTGTCGTAAAAAAAGTCAATACCTTGAAAATGGGTCGACTCATCAACGGATTCTCTATCCTCTCATTTATAGTTAATTTAATCGGTTTATGTTTGTTATACTATAACAAAGTGCTTAGAAATCCTTTATTTTTGCACTCCAATCGCTCTTTTGATTTTGGAAAAAAAAAGAACTATCTTTATCAATATACTGCTTCTTCTACACATTCATCTACAACCCATAATATGGATTCACAAATACTTAGGACTCATTAAATAAATCGATAATCCACTCATAGGAAAACCTTTCCCCGTGTTAGGAACTAATATCTTTTTAACGTTTAACTAGGTCGGATAATCATTCAAATTCAGAAATGAAGCTCGTTACTTTTTGTTTCCCTTTAATTGGGACCCTCAGGCTCTATCCATTTATTTACTCGACCCAACTTTGAATTCAATTTCTTTTGTTCCGCGTCAAAAAGTCAAACTTGGTTTTGTATCAATTGAACAAGAATAACATATTCTCAATATTATCCATTGATACGACATGCTGTTTTTTCCATTCATTCCTTTCAGGATCAGTCGTGATCTTACAAACTCTCCCGAAGGTTTGGACGAACCCTTTGCTTCATAGAAATGTGTAAAAGATGCTAGCCGTACTTAAAAGCCGAGTACTCTACCGTTGAGTTAGCAACCCAAAGAATTCAAATGGATAGATAGAATCGGAATACAAAGAAATAAACGAAATGAAATTTGACAATCGAATCAAAATCTTAAACTAGCAAGAACTCAAAAATTCAAATTGATTTTGAACATAAAAAGAAAAAAAACTACAGGGAAGAGATAAATGGATTCATTTCTCCACGAGAAAATTATATTTTGTCAATACACTATTGTCAATATCACATTGAATATCAAGATTGAGAAAATACTAAAAAAAATATAATGACGAAAACAAAAAAAGTGAATTGTTTATTTATTAAATTAAAGTAAAATACAAATAACAAATCTAATTATAGATATTAAAAAAATATAATAAATATCGAAATTCATAAAGAATATCTAAAGAATTAGATAAATATTTTAAAAACCGAAAAGAAAGAGGTATGAATAGAACAAAAAAGAGGGGGGTAGTACGATAGTAGCAAAAAAGTCTACAAAACTATATAAGACTCCTCCGCACCCTCTTTTTTGGTTCTATTCCTTACTAGAATTTCGTTTGATTAAGACCAAGTTATGTAAAAACCCCTGCTTTCTTTGAAATATCATGAACGGTTCTTGTAAGTTGCGCACCCTTGTCAAGGAAATATAGAATAGCAGGAACGTTTAAATGGGTTTGATTATTTATCGGATCATAAAAACCCACTTTCCGAAGATCTTTTCCTTCTCTTCGGGATCGACCATCAATTGCAACGATTCGATAAACGGCTCATTGGGATAGATATAGATGATAGATATAGATGAAGAATCCCCTCCCCCTAGAAACGTATAAGAAGTTTTATCCTCGTACGGCTCGAGAAAAAAATGGTTTGAACTGATAGTTATGTCTATGTATAAAATTAGAATGCAAAATCGATCTATAAAATAATCAAATCAATTATAGACTTAAGTCCTTCTTTTTTTTTTTGTTTCTTTTTAAAAAGAAACAAAAAAAAACATCTGTACTCTCATAACTCAAGTTGGATAAGTTTAAAAGCCCAAACGAAAATCTTAGGCATTTCCCTTTTTTGAGCGATCTCAAGCCCCTTTCCACTTTTGTTTGTCTCGTTTTGAATCGAATCTATTCTTTTCTTTTTCATTCTGATCGAGTTGTTGTAGACAATTGAAAATGGTATTTCCTTGTTCTAGGATCCTTTATCTTTGCTTTACTTTAAATCATTGGGTTTAGACATTACTTCGGTGATCTTTAAAAGTTTTTTTTTTTATAAATTTTTATAAATAAGTAAAAAAAAAAAAATAAATAAAAGGGCAGCAACACACCCCCTTTAGATTTCTTTCTATCAAAGAATCATATGAATAATTGATTCCTACGGGATACGCTTTTGATGAAAAAAGTTTTCCCAATTCCAACAAAAATTCTCCTTGCTTTTGTTTTGGATTTGAAAATTGCTCGAATCTGATCCTTTCGATTTGTATATCAAAATTGATTTACGAAGCTTTTTCCAACTTATTGATTGATATTAACCCTAGATCCTTGCCCCCAAGAAATGAAGAAATCTTTTACTCGAGCTCCATCCTGTCCTAGTTACATTACCACCCACAAAAAGTTGGGGATTCTAATAGAACAGAAGAAAGAATGTCGAGCGAAGAGCCCATTCATATAAAATCAAAATGGTGGATGCAAACCCACAGCGGATCATGTCCTTCAAGTCGCACGTTGCTTTCTACCACATCGTTTCAAACGAAGTTTTACCATAACATTTGTCTAGTTTGGAACTGGTATGTAATTGATTCCATTATGAAATCATGAATAGTCATTGCTTAAGTCTAGACACAGTCTTTTTCCTTGTATATGAAGGGAATATTTAGGTTCTTTGTCTTTCATTCGGAATCCGAAAAAAAAAAGATCAAATCAAAATTCAAAAAAAAAAAAAAGGTGCGATTTCCGTATCCATAAGATTAGACTGAACAATTTTAATTGGAAGTAATTAGCTATATTGTATGTTAATTATTTAATAGTAAGCGAAGGGCTCACAAATCTTAAAAAAAGCGAAAGAACACTATCTCTGAAATCGAAGAATAGCAATCCATATATATAAGCCTTTCCTCAAATTTTGAGTCGTTTTTTTGTCTTGGGCTTCAGATTCCATAATCGTTACCCAAATATAAAATAATGTAAAATGTAAAAAGGCTATATGAATCACCCCCGTCTCAATTGTTATTCCCGAAATTTACAATTCTTCATTAAAAAAAGCCCAAGACAAAATACCTAAAATTTTTTAGGTTAGGGTCAAAAAAATACATTCCATTCGGTATCTTTCGTCACTTCCTAACTCTTATCGACTCTCACCCCGAATTATTATTCTTTCCGCGGTGCGGGGATGCTGAATCCTAAAAAAAAGATCTTATTTGACGGGATGATCACTCATTTTGTATAGATACAAAGACAAAAAGGCCCAGATTAAGTCATTGTTTCCTTCGAAATTTTTTGATTCTGCCCGGCTGGGACGGAAGGATTCGAACCTCCGAATACCGGGACCAAAACCCGTTGCCTTACCACTTGGCCACGCCCCATTTCTATTTCTATTGGTACTAATAAACAGTAGTATTGGGATTGGTTGTTCGTCAATTCCAGTCTAAGCCCTAAAATTTAAAATTCGATTATTGTTTTAGGTTAGGATTGTGACACGCGTAGGTGGAAAAGGTGTAAAAAAGAATTTAATTTATTGATCATTACATAGAATTTAATTAAGATATTGTATGAAAGTATGATTTCTTCAATTCTCGTGTGAGAATTGAAGGATTTTGGTTTTGATTGATTCGGTGCCAAGAAGTATTTTTTTGTCTAACTTACTTTCTTTTCTTCCTTTTTATCTTATATCAATAAGATATTAATAACTCAATCAAAATCCAATTATCTCCAAAAAAAGGTTTGTTATGCTTAATATCTTTCGTTTAATGTATATCTGTCTTAATTCCTCCCTTTATTCGAGTAGTTTTTTATTCGCCAAACTGCCCGAGGCCTACGCCTTTTTGAATCCAATTGTAGATGTTATGCCAGTAATACCTGTCCTATTTTTTCTCTTAGCCTTTGTTTGGCAAGCTGCTGTAAGTTTTCGATGAGACCTTTAATATTGGCCTAGACAATTTCATGATTTATCCGAGTTAGAGAAAAAAATTATAACAATTGATAAAATCGGGCGGGTCTTACACTATGAACGAACCCTCGTCTCAATTTAAACAGCGAAATTCCACGATCTATTTTGATCCCTCCATTTGTTATTTGTTGATTATGACCCTTTTTCACTGATTCACTGAAACCATATTAGAACCAACCACAATGTTGAATTTTAATTGTGTGAATTTCTGAATTTCTTGATGTCAAAATCGTATATGTAGTATAAAAATAGAGAATCTATTTTTTCCTTTTACCCCAAAAAATGATTTGGAGATTGTGTAATGCTTACTCTCAAACTCTTTGTTTACACCGTAGTGATATTCTTTGTTTCTCTCTTCATCTTCGGATTCCTGTCTAATGATCCAGGGCGTAATCCCGGACGAGAAGAATAAAATAAAAAAAAAAGAAGGAGTTGCTTGCTTTAGTCGTATAAATGTTCTTAGAGTTTTCTCAATTCCACACCTGTTACTATTAAAAAAAAGGAAAAGTGTTCGCTAAAAAAGATACGAAAGGATTGACTGAAACGGAAAGAGAGGGATTCGAACCCTCGGTACAAATAACTCGTACACCGGATTAGCAATCCGACGCTTTAATCCACTCAGCCATCTCTCCTAATTGAGAAAAAAATTTCTAAGTTAGAAGTTACATTACACAAAAAATAATGCTTGAAAAAAGACCGCCCTTTATTTTATATCTTTATTTTCTATATTCTCGATAATATCGAGAATATAGAAAATATATAGAACTAGGGATTTTTTCATAATCCACTTCCTTTTGTATTATGACTTAAGTTGTTTTGTCGAGCCATATCTGTCAAAATTCGTCCAATAAAAGAGTTCGCTTGTTTTTTTTTTTTTAGGAATTTTTCAATTTAGTTATTTTAAAAAATAACTCCTCTTTTCCTAAGTACATTAGGACTCCTGATAAAGACGTCAACGCTCTAATTTGGAATTTCTGTTCTATCTTGATTACATCCGATTCCCTTGGTCGACAAAAGTTCCCTTTTATACAATAATCCTATTGTAGCGGGTATAGTTTAGTGGTAAAAGTGCGATTCGTTCAATTAATACCCTTAAGAGTTAAGGGGTCCTTCAGTTTCATTTATATTCCAATCAAAAACTTTATTTCGTAAAAGGATTAAAGTTGAATCCTTTCACTCGAAAATGAAAATAAAAAATTCGGGGAAAAATATCCGTTCTCGTGATTTGTATCCAAGGATCAATTCAAAATTGAAAATTTAGATTATGAAATTGCGAAACATAATTTTGTTTTTGAATTGGATCAATACTTCCAGTTTTTTAAGTTTAAGTAAAGGATCCATGGATAAAGATAGAAAAGTCTACTAATTAGAATCGTAACTAACTCTTCAATTTTGGTTTTTTATAGGTTAGGTTAGATTGAAGCAAAATAGCTATTAAATGATAACTTTAGTTTACTAAAGACATCAACTTAAACTTCTATTTGATTTTTTTTTTTTTATTTTCATTTTAGCTCGGGGGAAATAAAAAACTTTTCCTAAGGATTCTCTCAAATAGAAATAAAGAACGGAGTAACTAGAAAGATTGGAGTTGTTATAATACCACTCTTCTAGAGGGATCATCTAGAAAGCGAATTGTTTTGAATTCATTCAGACAAAAAAGGATAACATAGATGTTATGGATCGAATTTTTTTTATTTTGCTTCCGGATTCTATCTGGAAATATATCCATCGTCCATAAAGGAGCCGAATGACCCCAAAGTTTCATGTTCGGTTTTGAATTAGCGGCGTTAGAAAGTCTGAATCGACGTCAACTATAACCCCTAGCCTTCCAAGCTAACGATGCGGGTTCGATTCCCGCTACCCGCTCCATATTTTCATTCTATCAATTAAAATATTCGATTTATCGATGCATTAATTAAAGTCTCCTTAATGCATCGATAAATTGAATAGTAAATAAAGTCCTGAAGTTAGATCGAATATTCTTTATGCTTTCCGAAGAAGAGATCGTAACGAAAAATGTGAAAAAAAAATTTAGGAATGGGACTGAAGGGCGTCCATTGTCTAATGGATAGGACAGAGGTCTTCTAAACCTTTGGTATAGGTTCAAATCCTATTGGACGCAATAGATTTCCATTTCCCTAGATTAGATTATATAATAATCTATTTTTGTTTGATTAGGATTATTAATAATAAATTAATTATTATTATATTAATATAAATTTATTCGAAATATTTAATAAGTAATTATAATTTTGAATTACTTATTGAATTACTTATATATTTATATTATTTTCTTTGTTAAGTATTCTAAAGATTAAGAATGATTATTTAGTTATAATTGTTCTTGAAGTAGAAAGCGTTCCAGTTGTTCCTGAATAGCTTCTTTCAAAAGGGCTTCTGCTTCTTCGGTGAATATCTGAGTAGAAGATATTATTTCTTGGAAGTGAGGTTTATTCGTTTTTAAATAAGTA